TTGTCTCCTACTATTGGAGATCCCATTTCCGTACCGACTCAAGATATGCTTATTGGGCTCTATGTATTAACGAGCGGGAATCGTCGAGGTATTTGTGCAAATAGGTATAATAGATGTAATCGAAGAAATTATCCAGATGAAAGAATTGACGATAATAGCTATAAGTATACGAAAGAACCCCTTTTTTGTAATTCCTATGATGCAATTGGAGCTTATCGGCAGAAAAGAATCAATTTAGATAGTCCGTTGTGGCTTCGGTGGCGATTAGATCAACGCCTTATTGCTTCAAGGGAAGCTCCCATCGAAGTTCACTATGAATCTTTGGGTACCTCTCATGAGATTTATGGGCATTATCTAATAGTACGAAGTGTAAAAAAAGAAATTCTTTCTATATACATTCGAACCACCGTGGGTCATATTTCTCTTTATCGAGAAATCGAAGAAGCTATACAAGGGTTTTGCCGGGCCTGCTCATATGGTACCTAATCATCTGGTGTCTAAACAAAGTAATTCTACGACTCCTTGGGCCTTTCCGGTTCAAGTATGACTACCATTGCTGACCTTTCTACGCGAATCAAGATCGAGAAAAGGAAGTTTTCCACTCATTGACTAAAATCCATTGGCGAATCCTACTCAGCGGAATACGGAGGTACTTATGGCAGAACGGGTTAGTCTGGTCTTTCACAATAAAATGATAGATGGAACTGCCATTAAACGACTTATTAGCAGGTTAATAGATCACTTCGGAATGGCATATACATCACACATCCTGGATCAAGTAAAGACCCTGGGGTTCCAGCAAGCCACTGCTACATCTATTTCATTAGGCATTGATGATCTTTTAACGATACCTTCTAAGCGATGGCTAGTCCAAGACGCTGAACAACAAAGTTTTATTTTAGAAAAACACTATCATTATGGGAATGTACACGCGATAGAAAAACTACGGCAATCCATTGAGATATGGTATGCTACAAGTGAATATTTGCGACAAGAAATGAATCCTAATTTTAGGATGACTGAGCCTTTTAATCCAGTCCATATAATGTCTTTTTCGGGGGCTAGAGGAAATGCATCTCAAGTACACCAATTGGTGGGTATGAGAGGATTAATGTCTGATCCCCAAGGGCAAATGATTGATTTACCCATTCAAAGCAATTTACGCGAAGGACTTTCTTTAACAGAATATATCATTTCTTGCTATGGAGCCCGCAAGGGGGTTGTCGATACCGCTGTCCGAACATCAGATGCTGGATATCTTACGCGCAGACTTGTTGAAGTAGTTCAACACATTATTGTACGTAGAACAGATTGTGGCACTGTCCGAGGAATTGCTGTGAGTCCTCATCAAAATCAAAATAGGATGATGTCGGAAAAGGTTTTTAGCCAAACATTAATTGGTCGTGTATTAGCAGACGATATATATATGGGCCCGCGATCCATCGCCATTAGAAATCAAGATATTGGGATTGGACTTGTCAATCGACTCATAACCCTTCGAACACAAGCAATATCTATTCGAACCCCCTTTACTTGTAGGAGTACATCGTGGATCTGTCGATTATGCTATGGTCGGAGTCCGACTCATGGCGACCTGGTTGAATTGGGGGAAGCCGTAGGTATTATTTCGGGTCAATCTATTGGGGAACCAGGGACTCAACTAACATTAAGAACTTTTCATACCGGCGGCGTATTTACGGGGGGCACTGCAGAACATGTACGAGCCCCTTCTAATGGTAAAATAAAATTCAATGAGGATTTGGTTCATCCTACGCGCACACGTCACGGGCATCCGGCTTTTCTATGTTCTATAGATTTGGATGTAATTATTGAGGGTGAAGATATTATGCACAATGTGACTATTCCACCAAAAAGTTTTCTTTTAGTTCAAAATGATCAATATGTCGAATCAGAACAAGTTATTGCTGAGATTCGGGCGGGAGCATACACTTTGAATTTTAAAGAGAGGGTTCGAAAACATATTTATTCTGATTCAGAGGGAGAAATGCACTGGAGTACTGATGTGTACCATGCACCCGAATTTACATATAGTAATGTCCACCTCTTGCCAAAAACAAGCCATTTATGGATATTGTCGGGGGGTTCACGCAGATCTAGTGTAGTTTCTTTTTCACTCCACAAGGATCAAGATCAAATGAATATTGATTCTCTTTCTGTCGAACGAAGAGAGATTTCTAGCCTCTCGCTCTCAGTGAATAATGATCAAGCGGGACACAAATTTTTTAGTTCTGATTTTTCTGCTAAAAAAAAAGGTAGAATTCTTGATATGTCTTATTATTCGGGATTTAATAGAATCATAGGTACTGGTCATTGTAATCTCAGCCATCCTGCAATTCTCCACGCGAATTCGGATTTATTGGCAAAAAGGCAAAGAAATGGATTTCTTATTCCATTCCACTCGATTCAAGAACAAGAGAAAGAGCTAATGCCCCATTCAGCTATCTCGATTGAAATACCCGTAAGGGGTATTTTCCGTAGAAATAGTATTCTTGCTTATTTCGACGATCCTCGATACAGAAGAAAGAGTTCCGGAATTACTAAATGGGGGACTCTGGGGGCGCATTCAATCGTTAAAAAAGAGGACTTGATTGAGTATCGAGGACTCAAAAAAATTAAGCCAAAATACCAAATGAAAATAGATCGCCTTTTTTTCATTCCGGAGGAAGTGCATATTTTTCCCGAATCTTCTTACCTAATGGTACGGAATAATAGTATCATTGGAGTAGACACACAAATCACTTTAAATATACGAAGCCGGGGGGGCGGATTGGTCCGAATCGAGAGAAAGAGGGGGGGGGTTGAACTCAAAATATTTTCTGGAGATATCCATTTTCCCGGAGAGATAGATAAGATATCCCGACACAGTGGCATCCTGATACCGCCAGAAAGTGAAAAAAAAAAACTTAAGGAAGTCACTAAGGAATCAAAAAAATTGAAAAAGTGGATCTATGTTCAACGGATCACACCTACCAAGAAAAAGTCTTTTGTTTTGGTTCGACCCGTAGTCACATATGAAATAGCGGACGGTATCAATTTAGCAACACTCTTCCCCCAGGATCCGCTGCGGGAAAAGGATAATATGCAATTTCGAGTTGTCAATTATGTCCTTTATGGGAAGGGCAAAGCCGCTGGGGGAATTTCTGATACAAGTATTCAATTAGTTCGGACGTGTTTAGTGTTGAATTGGGACCAAGACAACAAAAGTTCTTCCGTCGAAGAGATTTGTGCTTCCTTTGTTGAAGTACGTACAAATGGTCTGAGTCGAGATTTCCTAAGAATCAACTTAGTGAAATCCAACATTTCGTATCTCAGAAAAAGGGATCATCCGTCGGGTTCAGGATTAATTTATGATAATGGTTCAGCTCGCACCAATAGCAATCCGTTTTATTCCGTTTTTGGCAAGGCAGGGGTTGAACAATCGCTTAGACAAAATCAAGGAACTATTCGTACGTTGTTGAATAAAAATGAGGAATGCCAGTCTTTGATAATTTTGTCATCATCTAATTATTTTCGAATGGGTCCATTGAACGATGTAAAATATCACAATGTGATAAAACAATCAATTCCAATTCAAAAAGATTCGCTAACTCCAATTAAGACTTCGTTGGGACCCTTAGGAACATTCCTTCAAATTGCGAATTTTTATTCATTTTACTATTTAATAACTCATAATCATATCTCGGTAACTAAATATTTGAAACTTGACAATTTAAAACAGCCTTTTCAAGTACTTAAATATTATTTAATGGACGAAAACGGGGAAATTTATAATCCTGATACAGATAGTAAGATCCTTTTGAATCCATTTAATTTGAATTGGTATTTTCTCCAGCCTAATTATTGTGAGGAAATGTCCCCGATAATTAGTCTTGGGCAGTTTTTTTGTGAAAATGTACGTATAACCAAAAGGGGACCCCACCTAAAATCCGGTCAAGTTTTAATTGTTCAAGTTAACTCTGTAGTAATACGATCGGCTAAGCCTTATTTGGCTACTCCTGGAGCAACTGTTCATGGGCATTATGGAGCAATCCTTTACGAAGGGGATACATTAGTTACATTTATATATGAAAAATCGAGATCTGGTGATATAACGCAAGGTCTTCCAAAAGTAGAACAGGTGTTAGAAGTGCGTTCGCTTGATTCAATATCGATGAACCTAGAAAAGAGAGTTGAGGGTTGGAACGCGAGTATAACAAGAATTCTTGGGATTCCCTGGGGATTCTTGATTGGTGCTGAGCTAACTATAGTGCAAAGTCGTATCTCTTTGGTTAATAAGATCCAAAAGGTTTATCGATCGCAGGGGGTGCAGATCCATAATAGGCATATAGAAATTATTGTACGTCAAATAACATCAAAAGTTTTGGTTTCCGAAGATGGAATGTCTACTATTTTTTTACCCGGCGAACTGATTGGATTGTTACGAGCGGAACGAATGGGGCGCGCTTTGGAAGAAGTGATCTGTTATCGAGCTATCTTATTGGGAATAACGAGAGCGTCTCTGAATACTCAAAGTTTTATATCCGAAGCGAGTTTTCAAGAAACCACGCGAGTTTTAGCAAAAGCTGCTCTCCGAGGTCGTATCGATTGGTTGAAAGGCCTGAAAGAAAACGTTGTTCTGGGTGGGATAATACCAGTCGGTACCGGATTCAAAGGATTAGTCCACTGTTCAAGGTCAAGGCAGCATAACAACATTTTTTTTGAAAGACAAAAAAGGAATTTATTCGGGGGGGAAATGAGAGATATTTTCTTACACCACAGAGAATTATTTGACTCGTGCATTTCAACGACTTTCCATGATACATCAGAGCACAATTGCTTAGAGGGTTTAATGAGTCCTAGGAGCGGATTCTTTTAACTATTTGTGATCATTTGATTTCTTAATGGTAAGAAAAGAAAGATAATAATGAATAGAAAGTAATGAATGGCCTGGGTCGTGTATCAATGGTCACTCTCTGGTAGAAGAGAAGGTTCCCTCGGAACAATTATTTATTTCAGGGCGCTTTGTCTCTTTTTTTTTAAGAGGAAGTGGGGGAGAAATGGCAAGAAGGTATTGGAACATCCATTTGGAAGAGATGATGGAAGCAGGAATTCATTTTGGTCATGGTACTCGGAAATGGAATCCTAGAATGGCACCTTATATATCTGCAAAACATAAAGGTATTCATATTACAAATCTGACTCGAACTGCTCGGTTTTTATCAGAAGCTTGTGATTTAGTTTTTGATGCAGCAAGTAGGGGAAAACAATTCTTAATTGTTGGTACTCAAAATACAGCAGCTGATTTAGTCGCGCGAGCTGCAATAAAGGCTCGGTGCCATTATGTTAATCAAAAATGGCTCGGCGGTATGTTAACCAATTGGTCCACTACAGAAACGCGACTTCACAAGTTCAGGGATTTGAGAACGGAACAAAAGGGGGGGAGACTTGACAGTCTTCCCAAAAGGGATGCCGCTATTTTGAAGAGACAATTATCGCGTCTGCAAACGTATCTGGGCGGGATTCAATATATGACGAGGGTACCCGATATTGTAATCGTCGTTGATCAGCAAGAAGAATATACGGCTCTTCGAGAATGTATCACTTTGGGAATTCCAACAATTTGTTTAATCGATACAAATTGTGACCCCGATCTCGCAGATATTTCGATCCCAGCAAACGATGACGCTATAGCCTCAATCCGATTAATTCTTAACAAATTAGTATTCGCAATTTGTGAGGGTTGCTCTAGCTATATACGAAATCGTTGATTAATAATCAGATAAAGAAATTTTTTTGGTAGCTCCATAGATTTATGGATTGGGTACTATTCCTGAATCGCACAAAAGAAAAGAGACAAATCTGGTGGATATTATGCAATTAGCAGATATTCAAAATATACAATTCAAGTAGACAAGTCGAAAAGAAGATGGTTGAATCAAAATAATTCTTTTTAAATTTCTATTTCGGTCAGAGGGCAATATGAATGTTCTATCATGTTCCATGAACACACTAAAGGGGTTATACGATATATCTGGTGTGGAAGTAGGCCAACATTTCTATTGGCAAATAGGTGGGTTCCAAGTCCATGCCCAAGTACTTATTACTTCTTGGGTTGTAATTGCTATCTTATTAGGTTCAGCCTTTATAGCCGTTCGGAATCCACAAACCGTTCCGACTGCCACTCAAAATTTCTTCGAATATGTCCTTGAATTCATTCGAGACGTGAGCAAAACTCAGATTGGAGAAGAATATGGCCCATGGGTTCCCTTTATTGGGACTCTGTTTCTTTTTATTTTTGTTTCTAATTGGTCAGGTGCTCTTTTACCTTGGAAAATCATAGAGTTACCTCATGGGGAGTTAGCCGCACCCACGAATGATATAAATACTACCGTTGCTTTAGCTTTGCTCACGTCAATAGCATACTTCTATGCGGGTCTTTCCAAAAAGGGATTAGGCTATTTCAGTAAATACATTCAACCGACTCCAATTCTTTTACCCATTAACATTTTAGAAGATTTCACAAAACCTCTATCACTTAGTTTTCGACTTTTTGGGAATATATTAGCCGATGAATTAGTAGTTGTTGTTCTTGTTTCTTTAGTACCTTTAGTGGTTCCTATACCCGTTATGTTCCTTGGATTATTTACAAGCGGTATTCAAGCTCTTATTTTTGCAACTTTAGCTGCGGCTTATATAGGCGAATCTATGGAGGGACATCATTGACTCGTTTTCGAAATAGTCTTTTTTTGTAGCTTAGAACAAAGGCAATGGATGCGTAACTCAAGATAATCTACTTAGGAAAAAAAAAATACATATCCAAACATAAATCTACAAATACTGCATATACGATCAAGAGTCGTAGACAAAAATTACGATATTGGGGAGTTGTAGGAAAGAGATCTAAAGGATCTTTTTCCTCAAATTTCTCTTTGGCCTTATTATATCACCCCCCTCTCCCCGCCAATTAATATTCTCTTTATATTGTTTTGTTCATTTTTGTTCATTCAATTCGAATAGCAAATACCAAGAGTGATAATTTGAATAAAAATTCTTATAGTATCGCAGGCGGGTGATTAAAAAAAAAGAAAAGAAAGATGCTTTATATTTAGAAAATAAAAATGATTCCCCTTTTAGTTGATTTTAGTCAATTCTTCAATTCAACGATTGACCAAAAGAGAATATTAATATAATAAATTGCATGGCCATACCTCAATCAAATACTGATATTTAGTTCTATGCAATGATTCGCCCCAATGAATTCGTCTATTTCAATTGTAGTCTGGTGGATAATGATAACGAAAAGGAATAGAAAAAATTATAAAAAAAAAGAGATTTCTAAAAAACGGGGCGATTTGGCGAGGGGAACATAATTGGGTATATGGAATCAAATGCCATCTCTTGTGTATTTTTTGAAAAGGGGTTCTAGAATACGATTGACTTTAAGATACGAATACTTGAAGTCTAAGATATGAATAGTTGGTTTACGTTCTGTAAGAAAGACATGTATATGGGATATTAGATATTGCTAGTTATATATGAACTAAAGATATATCTAATCCACCCTACTCTTGTGATTATTGTGAATTTCGATAGGGATTCTAATAGAAATTGTTCGATTTCGTCTTTGCTTTGACTGGGAATTGAATCAATAAAACTAAAGAAATGAAAGAAAGAAAACGAACGAAGAATTCAAATTCAAAAAAGGGTTCCGAAAAAAGGAATGGCAGAACAAAAGTCGTATGGATTTCAAAAAATCCTGTGTTGTGCCTGTGGATCGAAACTAAAAAAGAGATATATAAAAAGTTTTGATGGTTCAAAAATAATATTATTATTACGCCAATTGGGAGTTCTTAGTTACTTCGGCTGGGCGAATCCTAGTGACGGAATAATTAAGTCATAATTCATTGGACGATTGTATCATTAACGATTTCTTTGGTTTTTCTTTATTTTAGTGCGAGGGACTTATCATGAATCCACTGATTTCTGCCGCTTCCGTTATTGCTGCTGGGTTGGCTGTTGGGCTTGCTTCTATTGGACCTGGAGTTGGTCAAGGTACTGCTGCAGGCCAGGCAGTAGAAGGGATCGCGAGACAGCCCGAGGCGGAGGGAAAAATACGAGGTACTTTATTACTTAGTCTGGCTTTTATGGAAGCTTTAACAATTTATGGGCTGGTTGTAGCATTAGCACTTTTATTTGCGAATCCTTTTGTTTAATCCTAGAAATAGGAAGGGCTATTTACTTTTTTTTTTTCTCTTATTTATTATATCTGTGTTTCTGGCTTTTTCGAATTCTATCAAGATTTAACTCCTCCAATTGGAAGGACCGATTTGAGGATGGGGAATTAGGATAGGCATACCTGTTCGCCTTTTTCTTTCCCTTTCTTATCTTAGTCTAAAGGAAACCCTCTTTTTAAGTTAAGTGATGCTGCAACAAACGAGGGTTTTTGCAATTGACAGGAGTCCCGGCCCCTAATACTAATAAGTATCCCTCTTATCGGGAATCCCCAATTGCCAATTCAAAGAAAGGATTTCGAAATCTAATTTTTGACCCTGTTTCGAAATAGGTAAATTACTAAAAAAACAAATAAATTAAATATATATTACGTAGAAAAAAAAAAAAGAACGCAGTTCTTTTTTTTTTTTTAGTCTATCTAAAAGAGGAGATCATATGAAAAATGTAACCGATTCTTTCGTTTCTTTGGTTAACTGGCCATTCGCCGGGAGTTTCGGGCTTAATACCGATATTTTAGCAACAAATCCAATAAATCTAAGTGTAGTGCTTGGTGTATTGATCTTTTTTGGAAAGGGAGTGTGTGCGAGTTGTTTATTTCAAGAATAGGCTGGACCCAACCAGCCGCACTTTTTTTCGTTATAACTAGGACCAAAGGGAAAAGGGTGCAGGATTCCGCGAATTACTTCTGAATAAATTTCAAATCATATTTAAGAACCATAGCATTTCGTGATTTGTTGGTAAATCTATTTTGATTCTCTATCAACCAAACCAATACTGTGGGACCATTAACATGGTTAAAGCTAAAGTTTGAAGTCCAGACACAGCACGGTACTCTTTCTACTACTATGTTTTACTATAGAATAGAAATGTTTTCAAAATGAATAATTAATAATAATTATTGGACTTTTTTTTTTCGATATAAAACACTCATGTTGATAAAAAGATTTGAGCCTTTTATTGGTATTGGAAATTTTATTGGAAAATATTCGAAAAAATAGGTATTTCAACCAACCCCTTTTTATGCTGAATCGATGACCTCCATATAAAGTAAGAAGAATTCTTTGGATTTGAAGAAAAAAGAAACAACTTTGCTGAAAATTATATATTTTGATTTGGTCAGAAGAGTCCTCCGAATATTCTGTTCTTGGATTAGGGATCAGTCGCAAGATTCATTTTGGAATATGAATAGGGAGAGGATAGACTCATTACATTAAAAAAAGATATGGGAACCCCCCCATACATAAGTAGTTGACGTAATTGAGTGGGAGAGCCAAATGAATCGAAAAATTCATGTTTGGTTCGGGAAGGGATCATCGAAGTTTTGAGATGAATGGAAAGATAATCTACTTTCATTAAGTGATTTATTAGATAATCGCAAACTGAGGATTTTGAATAGTATTCGAAATTCAGAAGAACTGCAGGGAGGGGCCATTGAACGGCTGGAAAAAGCCCGGGCCCGGTTACGAAAAATCGAAATAGAAGCGGATCAGTTTCGAGTGAATGGATACTCTGAGATAGAACGAGAAAAATTAAATTTGATTAATTCAACTTATAAGACTTTGGATCAATTAGAAAATTACAAAAATGAAACCATTCATTTTGAACAACAAAGAGCAATTAATCAAGTCCGACAACGGGTTTTCCAACAAGCTTTACAAGGAGCGCTCGGAACTCTGAATAGTTGTTTGAACAAGGAGTTACATTTACGTACCATTAGTGCCAATATTGGCATGTTTGGGTCGATGAAAGAAATAACGGATTAGTCCTT